TTTGTTGTTCAAAATGAAGGGTTTCATTTTTGTATTTTTCTAATCGTTCCAAACTATCACAAGTAGCATTAATCAAATTAACTTTTTCTCGTTCTATCTCAGAGTATCCATTCATTCGATACTCATCTGCTTCCCTTTCTACTTTACGTAAGCGAGACCGGGCTCTTTCGAGCTGCTCAATGGCTCCTCTACGCAATTCTTCGGAATTTCGAATAGTACTCAAGATTTTCTGTTTTCGATTATCTAATAAATCATTTAATGAAAGTAGATTTTATTACCATTAATTTTACAACTTACATAATCTCTTCCCGAACCAAACATGAATCTTTCGATTCATTTGGCTCTCACGCTCAATTATTTAATTTATGGGCATTCCCATATCTTTGAATAATGTAATGAGCCTACCCTCTCTTTTCTGTTCGTATTCAAAGATATCGAAACTTATAAAAGATCAGAATATTCGGAGGACTCTTCTGACCATACAAAAAAATCTGTAGTTGTCAGCAAAGTTGTTTCTTTACTTTTTTCTTTATTTAAATTTAAATATATATTTAAATTTATAGTTATAGAAAAAAAAATTCGAAATCGAAATAACTAAATTATCGAAATTAAAATTTAGTAGATATAGATTAGAAATTTATAGAAATCCAAAAATTTTTTTTTTTCCAAAAATTCTTAATACATAGGTTAGGTTGTCGATTCAACATTGGATTGGAAAAAGGGCGAGGTGCCCTTTTTCTAGGAAATGCTTCAAATCATTTTATCGATATGAGTGTTCTATATCAGATAAATTAGCAACTATTCGTTTTTAAACCATCTGGGTACTAACGTAGTGGTAGAAAGAGTACCGCCTTGTGCCTGGACTTTAAACAGTTTAGCTTTAACCATGTTAATGCTCCCGCATTATTGGTTGATAGAGAATCAAAGTTAATTTACCAATGAATCACGAAATGCTATGGTTCTTACATATGATTTCTTAATTTATTCATTAATTTATTCAGAAGTAATTCGTCGAGATCGTGCACCTTTCTTTCCTATTTATACTTTTTTAAATAAATAAAGTGCAAAAGTGCAGCCGGCTGGATCCAACCTATTCTTGAAATACACAACTCGCACACACTCCCTTTCCAAAAAAAATAAATACACCAAGCACTACGCTTAGATTTATTGGATTTGTTGCTAAGATATCGGTATTAAACCCAAAACTCCCGGCGAATGGCCAGTGGCCCAAGGAAACGAAAGAATCAGTTACATTTTTCATATGCTCTCCTCTTATAGATAGGACTAACAAAGAACAGAGTTCTTTTTGTATCACTTCGCCCCTTTTTTTTTTTCTTTTTCATTTAAAATTTTCTTTTTAAGTACGTAATTTAATTAAGTACGTAATGTACTTAATGTACTTTTTCACATTTATTTTCTAGGATTAAACAAAAGGATTCGCAAATAAAAGTGCTAATGCCACGACCAGTCCGTAAATTGTTAAAGCTTCCATAAAAGCCAGACTAAGCAACAAGGTACCTCGTATTTTACCCTCTGCTTCGGGCTGTCTCGCAATACCTTCTACGGCTTGGCCTGCAGCAGTACCTTGACCAACTCCAGGTCCAATAGAAGCAAGCCCTACGGCCAATCCAGCAGCAATAACGGAAGCGGCAGAAATCAGTGGATTCATGGTAAGCTCCTTGCACAAAAAAAAAGGAAATGGTTAATAATACAATCAACTAATGAATTGTTACTTATATATATTTATATTTTTTATCACTAAGATCCTTCTGGTCGAAATAACTAAAAACTACGAATTGAAATGACAATTTACTGAATCGTCAGAACTACTTCAATATCTGTTTTTAGTTCCTATCCAAAATAGAGTTTCTTTGTAAACTCACATACATACAGTTCTAGTTATTGCATTTCTTTATTCCAAATCCAAACCTTTTTTTCATTCAATTCTTCATTCTTTATCTTTCTATATCCTCGAATTCATCTGTTTTGTTTATTCAATGCACAATCACAGACAAAACAGAAGGATTTCCATTGGAATCCGTCTAAATGCAGTCAGTGCGCTGGGAAACTGGGAAATATATATAATATATATGAATATATGAGGGTAGTCCCTATATAACTAGGAAATATCTAATATCACATATACATTTATTTCTTCTATACCGTAAACGGTCCACCTTTCTTCCTATTGAATCGGATTTTAGAATCATTCTTCAAAACATACATGCTCTACTTATAGATATTACATATGCCTAGTTTAACCCTCCTAACCCAAACCCATCCTTTTTTTTTTTAGTCACACGTCTGAAACAAAACAGATAACAGAACAATTCTTATTCAAATGATGAATTGTCATATTGTAATTGACAAAATTAATATAATTTCAATTGTAAAGGTATAATATAATAATATATTATTAATAAAATTCTAAAGAAATGAACCAAAATCTTAAATCTTATGAAAAGCATCTTTTATTTTAGATCCCTTTCCTAAGATTTTT